TTCGATTCATTTGGCTCTCACGCTCAATTACTTAAAAGAGAAATTCTCATACGTTTTTTTGTGTTTTTTATGAATATAATGAGCTTATCCTCTCTTCTTTGTTCATATTCCAAAAAGATATGGAAACTTATGCAAGCCGAAAAAAATTCGGAGGACTCTTCTGACAAAATCAAAAAAAAATATGTAATTGTCAGCAAAGTTGTTTCTTTTTTTTTTTTTCAAAAAATATTCTGACTAAGACACAGGTCGTCAATTAAGCATTGGATAAAAAGGTGAAAATGCCCGTTTTTACAATAAACAGTTCAAATTATTTTATCAATATGAGTATCCTATATCGATACAATATTCATTTTGAAAACATCTCTATAATTAACATAGTGATAGAAAGAGTACCATGCAGTGTCTTGACTTCAAACGGTTTGCTTTAACCATGTTAATAGTCCCGCATTATTGGTTGAGAGAGAATCGAAGTAGATTTACCAATAAATCACGAAATGCTATGGTTCTTACAGAGAATTTCTTAATTGATTCAGAAGTAATTCGCGAGAGCATGCACCCCTCTCTCCTAGTTCTAAGGAAAACTAAAGGATACAGCTGGTTGGTCCAGCCTATTCTTGAAATAAACAACTCGCACATACTCCCTTTCCAAAAAAGATCAATACACCAAGCACTACACTTAGATTTATTGGATTTGTTGCAAAAATATCGGTATTAAACCCGAAACTCCCAGCAGACGGCCAGGGGCCAAAAGAAAGGAAAGAATCGGTTACGTTTTTCATATGCTCTCCTCTTATAGATCGACTAAAAAACCGAACAGAGTTATTTTTGTATCACTTCACCTCGCTTTTTATTTACTCTCTTTTTTTTTTCTGAAATCGAGTCAAAAAATTTTTGAGTTAGTTCTCAATTCTGAACCGCCCCCTTTTTGGATTATGGGGATACTAAGACTCACTTAAAAAAGTTCCCTTGGTCTACGAACTGAAAGGATGAAAGCGAGTCAGTATGCTAATTCTTCATCGGCCCTTCCTGTAGGTTATTTTCTCAACGAAAAAGTAATCGTAGGGAGGAAATCTTGATAGAATTTGAAAAAGCAAACGACAAGGTCTTATCTTATTTATAAGATAAGATTAAACAAAAGGATTCGCAAATAAAAGTGCTAATGCCACAACCAATCCATAAATTGTTAAAGCTTCCATAAAAGCTAGACTAAGCAATAGAGTGCCTCGTATTTTTCCCTCCGCCTCAGGCTGTCTCGCGATACCCTCTACAGCTTGACCCGCAGCAGTCCCTTGACCAACTCCAGGTCCAATAGAAGCAAGTCCTACGGCCAACCCAGCGGCAATAACGGAAGCGGCAGAAATGAGTGGATTCATGATAAGTTCCTCGTAACAAAAAAAGAAATCGTTAATGATACAATCAATCAATGAATTAGAACTTCATTATTCCATCGCTAGGATTCATCCATCGAATTGAGAAGTACTTGAAGTACAAGTAATAATATTATTTATTGAATCGTCAGAACTACTTCGATATCTTGAGTTTCCATCCACAGAGTTCTTGTGACTCCTATACAACTTTTGTTCTTCCATTTCTTAGTTCGAACTGTTATTTGGAATTTTTCTGGATTTCATCCGTTTGTTCATTCAATTCACAGTCACAACGAGACGGAAGGACTTCTATTGTATTGGAATCCCGATCGAAATTACAAATTTCAGTAGTAGGTCAAATGAAATAGAAATCTAAGAGATACTAGTCTAATATCACATATACATGTCTTTATTCTATAACGTAAACCAACTATTCATCTTAGATTCAACCGTATTTGAGAATCAAGCGTCGAAACTTCTACTAGGGTTGGCTTAATAGTCATTCAATTATATATACCTATACCTAGTTCGACGACCCCCTCCCCTACCCAGCTCATTTTTTTATGAATCCCTTTATTTAATTAAATTCTTTTCGTCCTTTCTAAATGGATTCATTTTTTAGACCGAATCATTACCAGATGTATAAAGAAAATCATTACATATGCATATTCAAAGAAACACCATTACTTGATTGATCTAAGTTTATGTAATTTTTTTTTAGATTTTGGTAAATCCTTCAATTAAATAAACTGAACGGGGAAATGATTCCCCGTTCAGTTTATTTAATTGAATCACGCGTCGTAAACATATACCACAAGACTTCTTGGGAAGAATTCTTTTTTAAATTGTTTTGATTTTGAATAAGGAGTTAATAAGAATAATGAGATGGGCTAACCAATAGAAAGATAAAGCAAATATTCATTGATAAGAAGTATGATATTAAGTGAAGGAAAATCAATTTTAGGAAAAAGGTCCTCTATATTTATTTCCTTTTGAATATCAACGTACTTTTTTTTGCTATTACTCTAGGTCGTATATGGCATAGTTGTATATTTCCCCAATTCCCTAAGTGAACTAATTATCTTGAGACACACGCACGGGGCTAAGCTAAAAAATGAAAAGACTATTTCAAT